ATGAATATTCCGAAATAGGCTATACTGACTGAATAAATTGCATTTGTCACAAATTCATACCAATCCACAGAATAGTTCGAATTTTGATGTAAAAGGTTTATCGATGGGGTTAACCATTTCGATAATATATCCAAATCCATTCCTACTTGATCAAAAGGAATTCCTATGGACCCAACAAACAAAGTAAATAGGACCAATACAAGTAGAGGAAATAGCATAGTATTGTCCGATTCACAGGGATACATGGAAGTGTCTTTATTGTCAAAATGAGTACTAAAGGATCGCATCAGATTTCGTATATTCCCATCAATTTGATATATCTTCTTCGAAAAAAGGGAAACCTTTTTATTATTATTCATTACTGAGAAAAGTACATTTTTGTTAACTGGTTTCGGTCCTTCTTTTCCCCATATAGATATTGAAGAGAACGAGCTATTTTTAGTGCCACTGTAATTTTGAAACCGAACGTGTAAATGCCCCTCAAAAGTAAGTAAATACATCCGAAACATATAAAATGCAGTTAATCCTGCTGTGGAACAGGCTATTATCGCGAAAATCGGTGAATACAACCAACTATCATTAAGAATTTCATCTTTGGACCAAAAACAAGCAAGAGGTGGAATACCACAAAGAGAAAGTGTACCTAATAAAAAAGTAGTTTTTGTAATTGGCACATATTTGGTTAAACCACCCATAAGAACCATGTTCTGACTTTTATCTGGAGAATATCCAACAATGGGTTCCATTGAATGAATAATCGATCCGGATCCTAAAAACAATAATGCTTTCGAATAGGCATGAGTGATTAAATGGAATAAAGCAGCTCGATAAGAACCTATCCCTGGAGCTAACATAATATAACCCAATTGAGACATTGTAGAATAGGCTAAACTTCTCTTAATGTCTTTTTGAGCAAGAGCTAAAGTAGCTCCTAATAGTACCGTTATTATACCTAGCAAAGAAATGAGATTCATTATGTAAGGTATGACTGTGAAAAGGGGAAGAAGCCGAGCGACAAGAAAAATTCCCGCTGCTACCATAGTAGCAGCATGTATAAGAGCCGAAATAGGAGTGGGCCCCTCCATGGCATCAGGTAACCATACATGAAGGGGAAATTGTGCGGATTTAGCAACTGCACCAAGGAATAATAGGGAGGCACACAGAGTAGCAAATAAAGAATTGACCCCATTATTATGGATCAAGTTATTGAAGATTTCGAACAAATCCCGAAATTCCAAACTACCTGTTATCCAATAAAAACCTAAGATTCCTAATAATAAACCAAAATCCCCTACACGATTAGTTACAAACGCTTTTTGACAAGCATTGGCTGCAATTGGTCGTGTGAACCAAAAACCTATTAATAGATACGAACACATTCCCACCAGTTCCCAAAAAATATGAATTTGTATCAAATTGGAACTAGTAACTAATCCCAACATAGAAGTATTGGAAAAACTCATATAAGCAAAAAATCTCAAATATCCTTGATCATGAGACATATAATTGTCACTATAAATAAGAACCATGATTCCAACAGTAGTGATTAGTATTGACATAATAGAAGTAAGTGGGTCGATCAAGTGGCCGAACTCTAAAGAAAAATCATTATTGATGGTCCAAGAACATAGAAATTGATAGATAGAACTGCCATTGATTTGCTGAATAGACAGATCGGCCGAAAAAACCATAACTATACTTAGCAATGAAACACTAGGAAAAGCCCACATACGACGAAGATTTTTTGTTGCAGTCGGAACAAGCAGAAGTCCCCATCCTATTGACATAGTAACTGGAAGTGGAACGAAAGGTATGATCCATGCATATTGATATGTATGTTCCATAAGAAAATAAAACTTTTTTTATTCTTATTAATTGTTTCCGATTCACCAGCTCTTCTCTCTTTCGGAAGTCAAATAAATAAATAAAAATAAAGATAGAAAAGAACTCAAATAGGATTTTTAATTCTGAATTATTCAGATTCTTTCCCAAATATCGTATTGAATAAAAAGAAATTTAAATCAAGAAGTTACAATTGTTCAAATGACCAAGTCACTGGTTAAAACTGACCATTTAGTGATTAACTAAGATATTTATTAAGATAAAGAAAGAATATGAGATTTTCAATCATTCCACTATTACGGCGATTGATATCCATATAGTAAATAGTAAGGAAAAGGAATGACACCAAAAAAAGTAAAAGTACTCTATTGGGATATGGATCATAGAATCCGCCAATAACTCGACCCAATAAAATACTAGTTATTTTAGTTAGTTTATTCGGAGTCATTAATTAATTCATTGTAGAACTGATTGATTGGCTTCTATTCCAATAAAACAAACTTATGTTTATAGGAAATCCTATGATACTCGTCACTTCGCATAGAACTGAAATAAGAGATTACTAAAATTACCTTTATCAAGTAATGTATCGTTTAACAGATTAACTACCAATCTCATTTTCATTTAAATTATGAGTACTCTATCCTCGAGCTTGATCAATTAATAGAAAAATTTTAAATTATTATTTTCTTAAATTAGGTAAGGATTCTTAATCTTTTCGATTTATTCAATGTAAGACGACGAGATATAAATAGACTGAGATTGAGATATCAATTGGAACCCTTTTTGATTCTTATCAACAACAACCGGTTCGATTTCTATGGTAGCGGACCTCATAGACATAGATCGGAATGAAGATATGAAGGTACAAATTAGTACGAATTCTTCTTTCTTCGGGCATTGTATGTAATAGAGATGTGGAACAAAAAAAAATTCCTTTGAAAATCACATCGTTTTTCTTTTTTCTATTTCTTTTTTTTATCCCTAGTGTACTCTATGTGATGCGCGCGTATCTATATTTTTGTATGTTATGAAGGAAGTATCCGCTATGGAATAAATATAGATAATGAATAGCAAGAACGATCCATTTTGAACAATACATGTCTTTCACATCCAACTATAAAAGTAACTTCTTTATTTTCAAATGGCGGTTCCAAAGAAACGTACTTCTATCTCAAAAAAGCGTATTCGTAGAAATATTTGGAAGAAAAAGGGATATTGGGCGGCGGTAAAAGCTTTATCTTTAGCTAAATCTATTTCTACCGGGCATTCAAAAAGTTTTTTTGTGCGACAAACAAGTAATAAAGCCTTGGAATAATCTGAATCGACATGACTCGATGAATTGGATGATTTATAAGATGAATAATTCACATTAACTAATGTTTTGAACTCATCTATATGAGATAGAACTGAACCGGCTGTTGTGGTATGTAGAATAAGAATTATTCTGTCTATTGGGTTCTAAGAACGGTACTATTTCTTTTTTGTTGTTGTTTTTCAAACAACAACAAAAAAGAAATAGTTAAACACAAAATACAAGGTTTCACTTTTCATTATAGTAGATTTTGATAATTCGCGAGATGGGGGTTGTTATTTCACACCCCCCCCCCCCAAAAAAATCTTTTTTTTAGGAAGAAGTTTATTCGATTATGTATCTCCAATAGTTATACATCATTAAGATTTTTGGAAGATCTGAAACAAGTATGAACGACAGTAGTAAAAATGAATGGATCCTTGAAACTAATTGATTAAAATATATATTTTAAGACTTTGCTTTGTAACTCTCCGAATCACTACATAGATTCCCTCTTGTTTCGACCCAATCAATAAAAACTCCACGGATCCCCTTTAGGTCGATATTTATGTACGAAGAATAAGTCAATCTTCCTTAATCCAAAATAGATCCTATGTTTGGACCGTAGGATCGATCAATCTATTTTATATAGAATATACTTTATTTATAAGTAAAGTACATAGCGTAGAATTCCAATAGAGATTGAAACTCTTTTGTTTTATGTGCAGCCCAATACCTAATTGGTTCGGTAAATCCTCACACGAATTATGTATACAATGAGGATCCCAACCATTAATACAGTTTTGATACCAAACTATCTAAATATTTATAGAAATCCGTTGGATGTAGTTATCCAATTGTGATACATAAAAAATCCTATTTATTTTCTTTTGTTCAGTGAAAAATGAATCTTTTTTCATTTCCGATCCATGAAATCAGATAAATGAGAAATGAATCATCAAAAAATGATATAAAAAAAGGGACAATTCTTAGTTCTAGACCTCAACTGAGGACATAACCATCTAGTTCCAACTGTTCCAGAAGAACTTATACTACGTGAAAGCCTGTTGTTAAAAATGACACCATACCGGGATACTAAGGATTATTGAAGTTCAAATATTCATTTGAACGAGTCTTTATTCATCGATTCTAACGTTTCCTAAAATATATTGCATTGAATCTTTCAATCTCGACGATTGAACATCATATGGGCTATTATTATTTCGATCAAGCCGCCATGGTGAAATCGGTAGACACGCTGCTCTTAGGAAGCAGTGCTAGAGCATCTCGGTTCGAGTCCGAGTGGCGGCATCCTCTAAAAAGGACACATTAGATCCTATAATGAATTTAATTCGGAATTTCCATTCCGTAATTGAGGGACCCCTCTTTTTTTTAATGATTTTTTTTATGATATTTGCGACTTTAGAACATATATTCACTCACATCTCTTTTTCGATCATTTCAATTGTCATTACGATTTATTTGGTGACTTTATTAGTCCATGAAATCGTAGGACTATGTGATCCGTCAGAAAAAGGCATGATAGCCACTTTTTTCTGTATAACAGGATTATTAGTTACTCGTTGGATTTATTCGAGACATTTCCCGTTAAGTGATTTATATGAATCATTAATGTTCCTTTCATGGAGTTTCTCCATTATTCATATGGTTCCTAAAATAGGGAACCATAAAAATGATTTAAGCGCAATAACCGCGCCAAGCGCTATTTTTACCCAAGGCTTTGCCACTTCGGGTCTTTCAACTGAAATGCATCAATCCGCAATATTAGTGCCTGCTCTACAATCCCAGTGGTTAATGATGCACGTAAGTATGATGTTATTGAGCTATGCAGCTCTTTTATGTG